CGTCTCTAATTCAAAACCGAACATGAAAATTTTGTTTCATTCGGCTCCTTTATGGAAGATTGATGTATTCCCAGAAATACAAATTCGATCCATAACATCTATGTCAGCTTTTCTTGTTAAAGACACCCAAAGCCACTCGCTTTCTAGATGATCCCTCTAGAGAAGGGGGATTCTATTATCCCAAATCTGTCTAATCTAGTTACTTCGTTCCCTATTTCCACTCGAGGGATCCTGAGGAAAAGAATTTTATTTAGTTTCCACCGAGCTAAAATAATATGCTGATGGTTCTAGTAAACCAAAACCACCATTTTCTAGCTATTTGGCTTTAATCTTACCTTTACAAGACAAAAATGGAAGATCTAGTTACGATTGGAAATGAACTTATGTTTTTTATCTTCATCCATGGATCCTTTACTTATATTTATTAATTGGAAGATTTTATCCAATTTTTTTTATTATGCTTCGTGACTCTATAACCCTTTTATTCAATTGAAATTGAACTTTGGATATAAATCGTGATAATTTCTATTTTTCCTCAAATATGCTATTGAGGGGAAAAGGATTAAACTCTTTTCAGGAAATAAAGTTTTTTTTTTGATCGGAATATGAAAAACCCGAAAGACCCCTTAACTTTTTAAGTTATTAATTGAACGAATCACACTTTTACCACTAAACTATACCCGCTTCATATTCATTATTATATATGAATATACCTTTTGTCGAACAAAGGAATGAGATGCTATTAACATAGCATCAGACTCATTAAAACTTGAGCGTTGACACTTCATCCCCCCGGACCAGGGGTACTTGAAGGCGAAGTACAGAAAGTTTTTTAAAATAATTCTAATAAAATTAGAATAAAGCAAAAGTATCATTTTTCACTTGTTATAAGTTATTACTGACAGTCCAAAATGGAAGGAATTATTGAAGCTGGGCTATAACCACGACGAATTCCGCATTTTTTTTTTACTTCCCTTTTAACTGACTGATTTTTTAATTTGAACTCGGATTAATTGGATCTTAAATGTTCAATGTCCCTTGAACAAATAAAAGAGTTATGTTATATATGTTATAACATATAACATATGTGTGTTTCATTTTTGATATTATATTATTTAATATCTGTATCTGTATGTGCTTTTCCAGTTAAATAATTAACTAAATTGAGAAAAAAGACTCAAAATTAAAAATACTACTTAATTTAAAATTAAAAATACTACTTAATTTAATAATTTTCTATAGTATTTTATAGTATTTTCTATAGTATATTCTATAGTATTATATTACTAATACTAAGATACTAATACTAAGAAATTACACTTGGAATGGAGATCAAAATTGTCTTTATTGTTACTTCAATAACTTTAATAACAAGTATCTTTGATTTGTATATAATAAAAATAAAAAATGAAATCATTTGATCTATGAAATGATTGATTCATCAGAAGTAATGTAATAACCCGGCCAGTACTTAACCAGGCCGGGGGAATGGACTTTTCTTACAAAATGAAAATCAAGGAAGTAAGGTTTTTTCTATATCTATTCTATTGAAGATAAGATATCTGTGTCGAATTATTACATTATCTAAATTGAATTATTACTCAAATTAATAGATCTCTTATCTAGTTTAAGATTAATATATTTATTTATATTAACTATATATATTTATATTACTAAATATAATTATAAATATAAGTATTATAAATTCTAATTATAATAATAAAATTTGAATACTAAAAATAAAGAAAAGCGCGCTTTTTTCAATTTTAATCTTTTTTACTTCGCCTGTCACATCACATAAAAAATTTTCAATTTGAATTGGGAGAGATGGCTGAGTGGACTAAAGCGGCAGATTGCTAATCCGTTGTACGAGTTATTTGTACCGAGGGTTCGAATCCCTCTCTCTCCGCTCCCCTCGATTGCTTCATACTTTCAAAATCTTTTTTTATTCCTCACGTCCAGGATTACGGCCCGGATCATTAGATAAGAATCCAAAGATGAAGAGAGAAACAAAAAATATGACTACTGTGTAAACAAAGAGTTTGAGAGTAAGCATTACACAATCTCCAAGATTTTTTTTGAAAAGGGAAATAGATTGCCTATTTTTTATCACATACACTAGGTTGACATAGCACCCCCAAAATAAACCAAAAAGAAAATGAAGTCTTTTCTTAAAAAAGGTAATTTTTACGAATTTTTTGTTTTTGTAATGTAATAATAATAAGAAAAGCAAGATTCTGATTCCTTCATTACAAAAAATTTTTGGTATTTTTGGTCATATCCATTATTTGGTATTGTGGGGTCTTTAGAAAGTCCTTGTTTACTGGAAGGTCAGAACGAGGAAATAAGCCGATCAAAATTTATCACCGTGCGATTATTCAATAGAATACAAGAATTTCGATTTTCGAATGGAGGGTTCATAATGTAAAATTTATAAGATCTTTTATAAGATCTTATAAATTTTTAGAAATTTTTTTTTTCGGATAAATCATGAGTTTTTCGTAGCATTAAAGATTTTATCGAAAACTTACAGCAGCTTGCCAAACAAAGGCTAAGAGCAAAAATAGTACAGGTATGACAGGCATAACATCTACGATAGGATTGAAAAAGGCATAAGCCTCGGGCAATTTGCCGAAGAAAAAACTACTCGAAGAAAGGGTAGAATTAAGACAGATACAGATTAAACTAAAGATATTAAGCATAACAAACATTTCATTCTTGTAGATTAGAAAATTAGATTTTGATTAAGTTCTTTTTATGAGGGAAAAATTAAAAGGTAGGTCAAAAAACCTTCTTGTTCTTCGAACGCTCTCAAATCAAAAATCTTCCCTTTCATTCTCAAATGAGAATACAAGGAATTTTAGTTTCATACAATATCTTAATTGAATTTTATGGAATGATCAATCATTTTTTCTATATTTTCGTGTGTTGAATCCTAGCAGTAATATATTTCATATATATTAGAATTGGGATTGACGAACGACTAATACCAATATTAGTCTTTATTAGTATCGAAGAGAAATTCGAAATCAAAATGGGGCGTGGCCAAGTGGTAAGGCAACGGGTTTTGGTCCCGTTATTCGGAGGTTCGAATCCTTCCGTCCCAGAGCGTCTACGGAAAGATTCTTCTCTTTAACAAATTTATCTTTAAGCTTGGAAATTTTTTTATTTAATCTTGGATATAGTATGATCTCACCTTTTGTTCTGATTTTTCTATAAAAATGAAACTTTTTTCATTTAGTTTCTCACAAATGCGATTGAGTGTACGGGTAGAAATAAAGATATTTCATTGAATTCTAAATTCAAAACAATTTTGGGGTAGATCATTATCATTCAGAGACCACTATTTAAATAGTCATATTGAAGTAAGTTACTTAGGAAAACTCTTTGTTCCATGAAATGTGAATTCTCGCATTATATAATTCATTATGGAATTCTGAATTGAAATAGAAAAAAATATCCTTTTCTATTAAATTCCCCAACCCAAGGAAAGAAAGCCTAACGAAAAGTGTGTATCTTAAACACTGTACATGGAGACTAAAGATTACGTGGTTTTTGGTATGAATTTTTTTTTCTTTTATCATTCGATATACATGATTACCCCCGGTAACAAATTTTCGTTGTATATGATGGCAGACGAAAAGATTAGATTCTTCTTATTCTTGATTCGAATTTTGTCTTTCATCTGAAAGAAAGAATACCGAATTCAATTTTTCTTTATACCTTACATGAGACCTTTTCTATTTCATACTCATGAAAACAAAAACTCTTTTTTTTTTTATGAACCTGGGTACTCGAAGAAATTTGAAAAATCTATATTATAAATATAGAGAAACTTATGATTTTTTCGAGTTATTGGAATAGCTTATATTTTGTTAATAACTGATTTTATTCCGGAATTGTAAAATCCATAGGGCCATTCTTTTTAGATTTAGAGTTTATTTGTTCGAGAAGAAATTTTTCCATAATTTAACATCCCGAATGATCTGTTGAAGATTTTAATTAGATTTAAGTAAATCCATTTACTTTTCTTTTTTTTTTTTAGAAATTTCTTTTACTCCATAGGATAGAGGGGCGAAATAACTTAAATCCTTTATAATATAAAATAATATAATATAAGACTTTTTTCCAGATAATTATTTACCTCTCCATAGATACATACATAAAAAATTATTATGTATCATTGAGCCAATGACTATTCATGATTCCATATTGAATCAATTGCATACCGGTTCAAAATAAAATTTAAAATGTAGAGGAGTGTTATGGTAAAACTTCGTTTAAAACGATGTGGTAGAAAGCAACGTGCGACTTGAAGGACATAATTCACTGTGGATTCTTACATCCGCCATTTTCTATAGGAATGAAGATGCTCTTGAATCGACATAGTTTGTTCTGTTCCTGTTAGGAACCTAATTTGTATTGGGTTGGTAAATAGGAATAGTACATGATGGAGCTCGAGCAAAACGTATGGATTCATTTATCAGGGGGGCGAATCTAGGGTTAGTAACAATTAATAAATTAGACTACTTTGTAAGTATATCCTCAATATAGAAATTACAATTTGAAATTGACGGATTCAAATCCCAACAAGTTTGAAATAAAAAAAAAAAAACATTTTTTATATTACATTACAATGGAAAAAACATTTTTTATATTACATTACAATAGAAAGAAATAACAAAAAACAAAAGGTATGTTGCTGCCATTTTGAAAAAGGGGGTAAGGATCACCGAAGTAATGTCTAAACCTAATGATTTTGAAAAGCAAAGAGAAAGAATTCCGGAACAAGGAAACACTATTTTCAATTGTCTCAATATTTTATTTTTAGTATAATGATGGAGACTCAAAATAGATTCGAGACGAAACAAACAAAAGAGGTTAGAGACGACTCAAGAAATGCCTAAGGATTTACCTTCGGACTTTTTCAGAATTACCCAACTTGAGTTATGAGTACGAATGATATTTCTTTTTTTTTGTAAGTAAGAACAGAAAAACGAAAATCATAGTCTAATTCATAAAGTTTTTAATATATTTTACATTATATACAGAAATATTAGAATCATTTTTTCTCGAGCCGTATGAGGAGAAAACCTCTTATACGTTTCTAGGGGGGGTTATTTATCTATATCTATCCCAATGAGCGATCTATCAAATCGTTGCAATTGATGTTCGATCCCGACGAGAAGGAAGAGATCTTCGAAAGGTGGGTTTTTATGATCCAATACAAAATCAAACTTGTTTAAACGTTCCTGCTATTCGTTATTTCCTTGAAAAAGGTGCTCAACCTACAGGAACTGTTCATGATATTTTAAGAAAAGCAGAATTTAAAAAAGAAAAAGCTTCATAAATAAAAAAATTATAAAAAAGAAAGGTAACTAGTATACATTTGTGGGGTAATTATTTACTCACAATTTGCTCTTTTCTTGTTCTATATTATGTTTTATATTTACCATATTTCTTGTTGTGCCAATCCAACACAAATCCTTATTTCCGTATTTATTTATGGGTTTTTCCTTTACTTCATTCAAATTATGGGTTTGCCAAATTTACTATTTGTTATACAAGATACATTTTTTTTAACGAAAATCCAAAACAAAATTTTTATAATATATAAAAAAAGGGGGGGGCGGTCTTTAAATGTAAATTTTTACATTTTTTTTATCTGTCTTTAATTTAATCCACTTTGCTATTTTGTTTAATTGATCATCCAATCTTTCCTTTATATTTATTTTGAATTCAAAATTCAATGTTTTGGGCGGTCTTTATATGTCAATTTTTACATTTTTTCCACTTGTATATATGTATTTATCTGGGTTGCTAACTCAATGGTAGAGTACTCGGCTTTTAAGTGCGATTATGTTTTTTTACACATTTGGATGAAGTAACGAATTCGTCCAGACTTTTGGTAGAGTCTATAAGACCACGACTGATCCTGAAAGGTAATGGATGGAAAAAGGCGCATGTCGTAATAAAATAATAAGAAAAAATGGAATTTAATTTTCATTTTTGAATTTCTTATTATATTCTTTCTTTTTTTTTTTAGAAATTCAGAGTTAGAGTTTGGTCTAGTGAATAAATGGATAGAGCTCTATGGCTCTAATTCTGGTAAAAAAAAAAAAGCAACGAGCTTCTATTCTTAATTTGAATAATTTCCCGATCTAATTAAACGTTAAAAATAACTTAGTGCCTGATGTGGGGAAGGGGTCTCCTGTGAATGGACCTTTGATTCTTTTTTTTTTATTCTTAAAAAAAAATCCTAACTATTTTCTATTATGGATTGGAAACTAATGTGTAGAAGAAACAGTATACTGACAAAAAAAAAATTTCCAAAGTCAAAAGAGCGATCGGGTTGCAAAAATAAAAGATTTTTTATCCTCTGATAATTTAATAGAACGAAGATAAACCCATTGGATAGACGGGGAGATTAAAAAGATCTGTTGATTGGACTCTGTATTTCCGGGGTATATATATATTTTTTCATACATGATACATACTCTGTTCTGACCGTATTGCACTATGTATAATTTGATAATACAAGAAATACCTATTGTTTCTGGTTCAAGTAGAAATTAAAGTCAATGGAAGAATTACGAGGATATTTAGAAAAAGGTAGATCTTGGCAACAATATTTCCTATATCCGTTACTCTTTCAGGAGTATATTTATGCACTTGCTCATGATCATGATTTAAACAGTTTGATTTTTTATGAACCCGTAGAAGTTTTTGGTTATGATAATAAATCTAGTTTATCACTTGTAAAACGTTTAATTACTCGAATCTATCAAAAGAATTCTTTGATTTCTTCGGTTAATTATTCTAACCAAAATTCATTTGTTGGGCACACCCACAACATTTTTTTTTATTCTCATTTTTATTCTCAAATTATATCAGAAAGTTTTGCAATTATTGTGGAAATTCCATTTTCCTTGCGATTAGTATCTTATTTAGAAAAAAAAGAAATACCAAAATATCATAATTTACGCTCAATTCATTCAATTTTTCCTTTTTTAGAGGACAAATTATTGTATTTAAATTATGTTTTAGATATACTAATACCTCATCCCATCCATATAGAAATCGTGGTTCAAATCCTTCAGTGCTGGATTCAAGATGTTCCCTTTTTTCACTTATTGCAATTCTTTCTTCACGAATACCATAATTGGAATAATCTCCCCATTACTCAGAAGAAATCTATTTATGTTTTTTCAAAAGAAAATAAAAGATTCTTTTGGTTCCTATACAATTCTTATGTATTTGAGTGCGAAATTTTATTAGTGCTTATTCGTAAACAATCTTCTTATTTACGATTAACTTCTTTTAGAACTTTTATTGAGCGAATACATTTCTATGGAAAAATAGAACATCTTCAAATCGAATATTTTTTAGTAGTATGTCTTAACTATTTTCATAGAACTCTGTGGTTCTTCAAAGATCCTTTCGTGCATTATGTTCGATATCAAGGAAAAGCAATTCTTGCTTCAAAGGGGACTCATTTTC